GCCATATTTTATCATTTCATAAAGATAAGTCAGAGATATATGGATATATCCATTTCATGTCAAAAAAGATCTTCTATTTTTATTTGTTCATCGCTTTCTTTTCTTTAAGATTAGTTTCTTTTCTTTAAGATTAGTTTCTTTTCTTTAAGGAGTTCTTTTTAGAATAGAAAGTTAGAATAGAAAGATTATCCTTGTCTTTGTTTATGTCTCGGGTTGGAACAAATTACGATAATTCGTCCCCTCCTACGGATTAGTCGACATTTTTCACAAATTTTACGAACGGAAGCCCTTATTTTCATAGTTGTTATTCCTTAAATTTTTCCGAATCCACTTATTGGAAGAAAATAAGTTTCTTGAAATTTTTGAACCTTGAATTGGATCCCCCCTGAAAGGAATCTTGAAGTTGAAAAAACTACCTAATCGTTCGAATCCTTGTTGCGGAGTCTATAAATTATACGCCCCCTGGTTGAATCATAAGCGCTTACTTCACTTTTGTTGGCTCTATCCCACGGTGGTATACGTATAAAACTCGATCGGATCCTTCCTGTTCCTGAAACATAACCTAGAATCAGATCTTCATTATCTAAAGGAATCTGGAGTGTACGTGATTCACTAATTAAACCTCTATGAATCTATTTTTGTTCTTTTATTCCAGGTAAAACTTCTTTGACGTATCAACTACCGTAGGGGAGAAGGAGTTCTATTAGACAACCCGTGCTTTTTTTTCTTTTTTTTTTTTCACAAATGGAAAATTTCGGATACAATTCGGATATCAGACAGATTACCATATATAACACAAAATTTCTCCGCCGATTCCTTCTAGTCGAGCCTCCCGGTCTGTCATTATACCCCGAGAAGTAGAAAGAATTACAATCCCCATCCCGCCTAAAATTCTAGGAATTTGTTGATAGTTAGAATAGATTCGTAGACCGGGTCGACTGATCCGTCGTAAATTTAAAATAGTTCTATAGGGTCCTTTCCTATTCCTTCTATGTCGTAGGGTTAAAACCAAAAAATATTTGTTGCTTTCCCGATGTTTCCTTACGTTATCGATAAAACCTTCTCGTAAAAGTATTTTAACAATGTTTTCAGTGATGTTAGTAGATCCTATTCGAACCGTTCCTTTTCTATTCATGTCAGCATTTCGTATAGAGGTTATTATGTCAGCAATAGTGTCTTTACCCATGGTAAACTAAAATTATTGTTGCTCCCGAATTTTGATATAACCAACATGTTCTTTTTTTTTTACTTAGTAAAGGTATATACGTGAGACACAATCTACTAATTAATCTATGTCATTTAAATACTCTAATTTAAATACTATAACTATATTGAGGTCTCGTCTTATAATACCTCAGGAGCTAATGAAACTATTTTAGTGAAATTTAACTGTCTCAATTCCCGAGCGATCGCACCAAAAATTCGAGTTCCTTTTGGATTTCCTTCTTGATCAATGACAACTGCAGCATTGTCATCATATCGTATTATCATACCGTTGTCGCGTTTGAGTTCTTTACAAGTACGTACAATTACAGCTCTGATCACTTCTGATCTTTCTAGAGGTGTATTTGGTACTGCTTCCTTGATCACAGCAACAATAACGTCACCAATATGAGCATATCGGCGATTACTAGCTCCTATGACTCGAATACACATTAATTCTCGGGCCCCGCTGTTATCTGCTACATTCAAATGGGTCTGAGGTTGAATCATTTTTTTAATCTCTTCTTTCAATGTAACAAAGGACGAAGAAAAAAAGAAATATTGTTTGTCAAAAAAAGAGGAAACCCGCAATTTTTTTTTTAGTCCCAAGACTTCTTTCCTTTGGTTCTATATTCCTATCCTGAAATAATGAATTGAGTTTTTATAGGCATTTTGGACGCCGCTATTGAAATAGCCTTTCTTGCTATATTTTCGGCTACTCCGCTCATTTCATAAAGTATTCTGCCCGGTTTAACGACAGCTACCCAATACTCGGGAGATCCTTTCCCCGAACCCATACGTGTTTCTGTAGGTCTTACCGTAACTGGTTTGTCTGGAAATATACGTACCCATATTTTTCCACCACGGCGTACATTTCGTGTCATTGCGCGGCGCCCCGCTTCTATTTGTCTAGAAGTAATCCAAGCGGGTTCAAGTGCTTGAAGAGCATATCTACCGAAACAAATGCGATTACCTCGATAAGATATTCCTTTCATTCTTCCTCTATGTTGTTTACGAAATCTGGTTCTTTTTGGGTTATAGTTGATGGTTGTTTATCAATTCCATCTCTACTACAGAACTGGACATGAGAGTTTCTTCTCATCCAGCTCCTCGCGAACAAAAAAAAAATGACTAAAAAATATTTTCTTTTTTTCTTAAGATATACAGGTATTAAATGAATAATAGATTGAATCCTGGGATTCTTTGCTTTGAGATTTTATCTGATCTAGTAGAAATTTGTATATCTTGTTTGGATATATATTGGATATATATATAAGTAATTAAACATGGATTCTATTTCTAGATAATGTTAGAACGAATCTTTATTTTGTTTTGTCTTTTTTTATCATATTCATATCGGATCGACAAAAATTTAACAATCAAAAAAAAAATGAAAATAAAATTTTCGCGGGCGAATATTTACTCTTTCAATATCTATTTCAGTTGTCGGGTTAACTCATGACCTCTCAGAATCAGAATAAAAAGAAATGAAGTGGTCTCTGGTTTGTTCCGCCATCCTACCCGATAAATCATTAGGATTCATTTTCAATAGAATCCTCTGCATTCACGGGTTCCGTCGTCCCCATCGCTTCTCGATTAATGCTTAGGTCTGAATTCTCCAATGGAGCCTTAATTTAATATTTAATATTTAATTTAATAAAAATCAAATAAAATTTGTTAATTTGTTCTTGAGTCAACCTTCTCAGTCTTTATTGACTTAAGGCTCTTGATTTTTTCTTCGATGAACAGATATTCATCTAATTATTGATGAATCTCTATGGATGCTCTATTACATTGCTCTTTATGAGATGCTTCATAGACCTTACATATTGGAATCATATATCATTTCATTGCTATTTCTTTTTCTCTCTTTCTCTCATCCTTCTATTTATCCGCATACTTTTTTATTTTGCTTCACAATTTAGATAGATTCCAAATCAGATTGGTTTTTTTCTTTTACTTAATGCAAAAAAAGATTTCAGTTGCTATAATGATATGACCAATATATCATATCTTGACTGATTCTTTGGATCCAGATAATCCGAAGCGATGAGTTGGTTATTAGTGCTATAGTTATTAGCTTATACTGTGGTCCGCCCATTTCTTTTTTTGAATCCTAAGCCTAAAAAACCCAACGAGTCGCACACTAAGCATAGCAATTATATTAAATGATCAATCAAATTTTTATTTAACCTTATAGAATTTAGAACTGCTCATTTTTTTATGTTCAATCAAAAAATGAAAGAATTTGTCATTTTTTGTTCTATCGAAGAATAGAACGTAAAGACAAGTAGAGTCTTATTCTTATTATTCTTCATCTATAAATATCCAAATTTTGATTCCTAATACCCCATAGATAGTTCGAACTCTATAGGAGCAATACTCAATTTTCGCTCCAATGGTTTGTAGAGGAACCCTACCTTCTCGGATCCATTCGACACGCGCGATTTCTTTTCCGTCGATACGCCCTGCAATTTGTATTTGAATTCCTTTTGTATCCGCTTGTTCAGTTAATTCAATAGCCTTTTTCATTGCTTTTCGAAATGAAACTCGATTCTTTAATTGTCCGGCTATAAATTCGGCAAGAATATTAGGGTGCCCGTAAGGATTTGCAATTCTTGTAATAGCAATGTTGAGTTTTCGGTTCATACAATTTAGTTCTTTTTGCACATTCATCTGTAGTTCTTCGAGTTTTCGTGGCCTATCTTCAATTAATAATTTAGGAAATCCCATATAGATTATGACCTGAATTAGATCAATTCTTTTTTGAATCTCTATACGTGCAATTCCCTCGACACCGGAAGATATTCTCATATTTTTTTGTACATAATTCTTGATACAGTCTCTTATTTTTTTATCTTCTTGTAGACCCTCGGAATAATTTTTAGGTTGTGCAAACCAAATAGAATGATGACTTTGGGTTGTACCAAGTCTGAAACCAAGTGGATTTATTTTTTGTCCCATAATCCTCCACTACTATATGTATTAGGATATGTCATATTCGTGTTCTTATTTATCCCTTTTATCCCTCTGGGTTTTTTTGAGCACAGCATATATCTGGAAATTGGTTCATATTCAATATCTTTCAATACGATAGTTATATGACAAGTGGGCCTTTTTATCAGATAACTCCGTCCTCTAGCTCGAGGTTTTAGTCTTTTCAGAGTAGTTCCCTCATTTACTGCGGCTTGACTAATGACTAAACTCGCTTCATTGAAACCCCTATTGTGACTAGCATTTGCGGCTGCAGAATAAACCAATTTAAAAATGGGATAACATGCTCGATAAGGCATGAGTTCTAGTATCATAAGTGTTTCTTCGTAGGAACGTCCACGAATCTGATCAATTATTCTTCGTGCTTTGTGAGCAGACATACGTATATGTTGACCTAAAGCGTATACTTCGTTTGTAGTTGGATATGGGTTCCTCTTTTGTTTCTTTATCTTTATCATAAGGTTTACCTCTTACTAATGAATTCACTAATTAATCTATATTTTATTTATTTTATTATATTAATATTAACGACGAGATTTATTATCATTTTTTGCGTGTCCGCGGAAATTTATAGTAGGTGCGAATTCTCCCAATTTATGTCCTACCATACGATCCGTTATATAAATAGGCAAATGCTCTTTTCCATTATGGATAGCGATAGTATGGCCGATCATTGTGGGTATAATGGTAGATGCTCTGGACCAAGTTATTATTATTTCTTTTTCTGCTTTTGTATTAAGCCTTTCGATTTTTTTTAATAAATGATTTGCTACAAAAGGATTTTTTTTTAGTGAACGTGTCAT